GTTCTCTGATATATCAAGTTCCTTCAAACTTTTGAGACCACCAATTGACCAAGGGATGGTGCCTGTGAACTTGCATCCGGGGAGTTGAAGAACTTTTAGCAGCTTCAGGTTACCAATCTCTTCTGGAATGCTTCCACTAAGACCATTCTGTCTCTAAATTAGCAATTCCTGATTTTCCAGTTGACCAATCTCCCTAGGTATTGGCCCCACCAAACTGTTTGATGAGAGATCAAGTGTCAACTGGTTCACCAACGCTGTTATTCCCGGGAATATTGATCCAGTGAGGTTATTCTGGCTTGCAGAAAGGTGCTAGAGCCGAGACTGGTTACCAAAAGCTGCTGGTATCGACCCGTTGAATGTGTTCATGTGAAGGTCCAGGATCTCCTCGAGGATGAAGGCCAGATCACGCCCAATTCGATCCTTGAAAGACCCATTGCACTACAGCGGCAGTTCGGGCTCGAGCAACGGCGGGAGATAAGTCTTCTCTTCATTCAGCATTCAGTCTATCTTCGGAAAGCAGCAATAATTGATGCACGCAGACGATGTGAAATGCTTTCTTGATTTACTAATAGGTGGTGTCTAGACGCTAGGAAAAAGTGAGGATTATAGCTTCTGCCCCATAGACCATTCGGAAATGAGAGGAATTTCACTCCCATCGACTGAGAAAGAAATCGGTGGTCTATTGATTCGAGAGCTAGCCGAATAGCTTAACTATCAGTGACATATGCGAACGACCGGTTCGTCAGTAATGAAAAAGGTATAAAAAAAAGATCCATCTGCGAGTGGTTCGGCTTTTTCCTAAGCAAGGACGGAGCCGTCGAGTGAGGATTGGCTGAGCGTGCTTTCGCTGCTCGTGGTGGAGTACTCTCTGAATTATTCGCTCTATTATTGCCTCAGGATGTGATCGGGATTAAGCCGCGTGTCGATACCCGGGGGGGGGCCGGACTCAAGGGATTCATTCTTTTTCGCACTAATGGAGGACATGAATTCTGGGCAAATTATCTATGTTACAGTCTATTAAAAAAAGGACTTCTAATAAGAAATTATTCTGCTGGCTCGCCTATAAATAGAAGCTTCGGCGCACTCTCTATTTTGCGGGACAAGAAAGAAAGAGTCAAAGCCATGGATATCGCTGCAAGACTTGCAAGCATTCCTGTAGAAATTCAAGATATAGAAAACAATAAGCGCCAATTACAGGAAAGCCTGGATGGCATCTGGTGGCCTATGTTTTTAGGTTCCGTCAATCCATCTTCTTATATACCAACTCATATAGTGAGTCTGAAGAAAAAAATCCGCATTCTTGAAAACAGGAAGAAGGCGCTGCTGGAAGAACAGCAATCGCTCATCGTGGCGGCTGCCCACCCCACCACGGTGGGAAAAAAAAGAAAAAGGTAGTTACTCGTCTATCTCAACGTAAATGAACGAAGTCACTTAAGTCTTCCTACTACTACTGCTCCTTCTTACTTATTTTCGTTTTTTCAGGATCTAAAGAAGAAGAGGTTTTCTTAGCGGGCGTGAATCCGGTAGCTTCGACTTCTGTTCTGTTGTCTCACTTATGAGGAGCTGGTACTTCCTGATCAAGAGTGTAGTGAGCATAAGTATTGTATTGTTCAGTATTTTCTTTTCAGGTGTGGTGTGTAGAGATATCTCATGTATCAAGTGAAGGTGTGGTGTGTAGAGATATCTCATGTATTGCCTTTATGAATAATACTTATGTATTGCCTCTTCTTCTTGTTGTAGAAGAATACTGATGTATTGCAAAGACCTGTTGTTGTTTTATTTCTTTATGTCCCTTTATGACAAAGACTTTCAGATTGTCGATTAATAAGATCTACCTCTTTCTCGCAGCAGAGTATTCGAATGGAACCGCTTTTTCGGCTAGTATTTTTGATTATCACAACACTTCTTCTTAGACTGGACTACTTATCATTGCAAGGCCGCTAGGTTTGACTTCAGAAACTTTTGATTCGGCTAGGAAGTTGTTCTTTCACTGCTGATGAGACTGCTTTTAGCGTAAATAAAGGCACGCTGTGAAAGAATCCACTCGTGTGAACTAGGTTTGCTTTGAGGCAGTGCTAATTGCTAATGTGTGAACTATCACTATACTTTAATAGATTTGAATTGTCCCCATCAAAGATAGGAAAATATGGCCTATTGGGTGCCGATCCACTCGATCCTATGCTATGCATTTGTGACCAAGGCGAGGTAAGATCATGAATACAAGATGGCGATGAGTCATGCCAAGTTTGGGGAGTGTTGCTCGTACCCTCATTGCATGTTTTAAAATAGGGCATACTGCCTGTGATTTACTATTGACTTCCAAGTCGACACGAGATTCTATTTCTTTCTCTCTACACTATGTACTTACTTTTCCGGCTATGCGAGAGAGAGACTTTATCTTTGGTCTATAGGCACAAATCCAGTAGAAAATACCAATCCAACTTCCTCCTAAAATCACTTCTAACAGGCGAGCGTGACTTGTGCGCTTTTTCGTTAAATCGAGCAAATGGATGTGTTTTTCCAGCCACTGAGTATCTAGGCTCATTCCCTTTACCAAACATTGGAGTCGCTGCTCGGGTTTTCTCGAAAGCTTTTGCTTTCTTCGGTACTGGTACTTCGGAATCCGGTGCCAAGCTTTCTGATCTCTCTCCGTGAGGAGAAAATTCCTAGGATTGATGCTCGATTAGATAGTTGATTTGATTTTCTATTACTAGAGCTTGGCAGTGAAGACAGTGCAGCAGATTTTCGCACTACCAGAATGGGTCCTTATGATTCTCAAAGAATGATGAGGGGCAAGGCTGATACCTCGCAGGTGATGCTATCAACTGTGAAGAGGCTTCGAGGCAAGATCTACAAACGTCTGCCTCGGCTCGCTACCAAACTCGTAAGCAAACAGCGGGACGTGAAGCAAGCCAGCTACAGGTGCTAGACGGATTTCTCGTCAAAGAGCGTTCTATTTCTAGATTGGACTAGGCGGGCGCATTGTACCTAGCTACACAAACACCTTATCTTTGCAATCATCAATCGTAGGTTTCATATTCAAGAAATGCGTCTTAAAAGTGAAATTGTTGTAAGGATTCCTTATCCAAGTTATCCGCTTCCTTCGAGGGGGCATAGATGGAAGCTAACACACGCAAGACAGACAGGATGGATTCCCGAAACCCCACTCTCCGCAAGCATTAGCATGCTTGCTCTACACTTAGTGATAAGCTAAAGCCAGTAGAACTTCTCCCTTCTCCTGCCCAGTGAATTGAATCTGGAAGCCTTGTTGTATGCCCTAATTGGTAGCCCTGAACCCACTTTTGCTACCCATGGAAGGGATGTACCGTCGGAATGATCAAATGGGCCCTCCAGCTCAGATTTGTTTAGAACTTAAGGCTCATTCGCCCCTAGCAAAACCTCAGCGGAGCGGATCCGACGGCAGAGCGGCTTCTTCATCCTTCCAAGGAGAGTAAGATTAGGGCGAAGGGACGAAAGCCCATTAGAAAAAGATCCTAGAATGCCCCAACTAAAACGGAACCAACCACTCCATTCCTCTTTCATTGGAATGACCCCTGAGAAAAGGCCCACAGCTGGGACTTGGCGAAAGATCGCTTTTAGAGCATGCTTTGGTTTCTTACAGCATAGTTTGGCACCTAAAAGAAGAGATGGAACACTCGGATTGGAAAAGATAATTAGACTTATAGGCATGGATGAGAAAAAGCTTGGAAACTAGTTCAAATCGAACTCAAAAGCAACTAGGCAATCCAACTTCCATTGAAGCAGCTTCCCTGGAACTAGCTGCCATTGTATCGGTTGGTGCCATTTCTTCTCTTGGAGGCAGGGCAATAGATTAAGATTAGGCGGTAAGCGAAGGAACTGTAGGGCTTAGGGCTGCGGGTGAGCGCAACTTCAATAGGTCGAGGGGAGGAAGAGAAGAAAAAGCATTTCACCTGGTGTCGTAATAACCACTGTTTTCGGGTTTGAAGGCATAAGCGCAGCAGAGATCTTCTTTAATTTAAGAAGAAGCCACCGTAAAGAAGAGGAAACAAGGCGTTTAAGGGACACTGACTCCCATTATTTTCTCCAGGCCTGCTTTGGCTAAATCGACGGAGGCTTAGCTTATTATGTTTCGGGCGTTTAGCTAGCTTAGAGAATAAAGAAATCTATCTCTAAAGGGGGAGCGGTACGACTATTTTAGGTTAGAGGAAGGTTGAAGAGAGAATAGCTAAAATAGCCAGTCGGGTAGGCAAGTGCGGGTGGCTGTGGTCAAAGTGAGTCTTGTTTCGGTTAGCGGTTTCGGCTCTCCGGCACCGAAGTAAACTCTTTCTATTGCGGGGCCTATGGAGTTTGGGGATGAGTGCTGACACTTTACTGTGCAACATTCCTGTTTCTTTCATTCCCCTTACTAGATCAAAGAGGGCATATGTGGGGTTTGAACTTGGACACGGGATTAGCTTAATTTGGATAGTTCATTTTCTCACTCCACTGGGCCCTTGGCCTTTCTCCCTATGTGGATGATAAGCTCAATGCCAATCGAACCAAGTAAGGGCTCCGCGTGAAGCATATTATGTAGATCTAGCTTACAATAATAACTGAGATCCTATACAAATAACGCATTAGCGACCCCTTGGATAGACAATTCATGCTACTCGACTCACCATCACTCTTTAGAGACATTCGACGAAAAGCAAGCTTACCAATAAGAAACAGCTGGCAGTATCTTTGCCTTCTTCTATAATGAATATAATGTGCACACCTGGCTTTAACCAGACCTTATCTAGTACAGCGGGAAGGATGTCATATTTCCGGTCCACTACTTAGACTCTACGAGGGCTTTAGGTGAGGAACTACTTATCTCCCGAGGCACCCTTCTCCTGAGTCCTACCCAGCTCAAGTTTAAGAATGCGCACAGCCCCAAGGATAGGTAGAGGGGGATCTTGTTCTGTTCAGTGCCGCCTCTTCCTCGGCCATTCAAGAAAGGGATTTGCTTCTTCTTACAGGTCCTTGAGAAAAAGAAGAAAGATAGGAAAGGAATTAGGGCGTTGCCGAAGGCAATGGTCCAGCTTGTGTGAATGGATTTCATTGTTTTTTTAGATTCCACGCAGGCAGGCCAGTCTCAACTCAACATAGGCTAAGGCGCCATTAGAGGCTTCTTTCGAGAAAAAGAAGCTAATAGAAGAAGAAGGCTCAAGTGCCAGAGGAAACAAGTATAGTGTTCATCCTCATCGATAGGCTCGTCCTTTGCTTCTGCATTATTCTGAGCTTAGGGCGGACAGGTGGGTTCTCGGGCATTACATTATGTTACCTCGGACAGAGAAGTCAACAGCAATAGGGGTGGTTTGCGCCCTGTCTATCCACCTACTAGGAGCACGATCCGGGTTGACCAGTCGATCATTGGCCCAACGGACAATGGAGTCGGATTGAGAACCAGGTAGTTAGTCGGCGAGAGCCGATGGTAATCTGAGTCTAAAGTTGCAGGGCTATCTCTTGTCATAGACTTGAGAACGACTCTATTAAATAAAATAGAGTCACACACAGTAAGCCACCGAACATTCTGAGATACAACATCTAAGAATACAGTAGGACAAACAAATCTGATGCACATTTTAGACAAACAATGATTGAGCTCCAGGAGAGAACACTCTGATTATGGTTATGATCCAATTTAAGGACAGTCAGAATCTAATGCTAGCTAAAGAAATTGATGTTGTATTTCATTCTGATTGGATGGATAGGGGCGTTCTTCCATATGCAAAACATATATTACAGACTAATATTCTCAAAGAGCAGGCGCCTATATTATCAGAAATTCACTATTCCAAATATAATATATCGGAAATACCTGATTCCGTAATGAATAGAATCATGAAGAACGATGGTTGTTGTGCAACCGAATACGTAGAGGAAGACAATGGTTCTAGGTGGCTTCATGTATATTCCACAAGTAATCCTGATCACTCTCTTCTTTTGAAGGCTCTCAGTAATATTCTGATAATGAAGCATGTAAAAGACATCAAGATCCCTCTGTACTTGACTAATAAAATGGCTCATGTAAGGAGACATCATTACCACTTTCTAAATGGACTTCGAAATGTTGAGAGTCTCATATTGGTTAGTTTGAAATCAGGACAGTTTGACAAAAGTCGAATGATGCTCAATTTACCAGATGTATGTAGTGGGCATGGATTAATCGCTACTATTTGTCGCGACTATATTCAGTTGCCTGTTTATGATTCTATGACACAGAATTATGTGATCTGCCCTAGTGCCCCGCCTTTGGGCGACATCACCAATTGTCTTAATCATCTAATATATCAGGATTTGCTAGATTCAACACTGGCTGATCGATTTCCAGGCATACTTTACTCTCGTTGGTTGGATGAACTCTTCATTGTAAACGAAATGAATTCCAAAAAGGTGAAGTTTGACACTGAAGCTATCGAGAATCTATTAAATGAGCTCAATCTCGAAGGTATTTCTTCTGAAATTCATGCTGCAGATGACCGTGGAACTGATTCTTCAGAGTATAATGTATGCGGTAAGGATGATAATATTGGAGTCATAAAACAGGTCGCGTTTCTGTACACAAATATGTGCGCGATTATTATTTGAATGATAGTGAGAATTTCTGATGTTTGTTCATTTTCTAAGGTTCAAAGATAGGGAGTTGTGAGAATTTCTAGGCCAGTGCAAGCGAAGCGGTTTGATCACGGTAGCCAACTGGACTTGGCGTAAGGACCTACTGAGATAACATGAATTACTGAGTCCTCCGCTCATTAGTGGAAAGTTTTGATTATTATTGTTATCACCGCAAAACAACTTGTTCAATAGTCCATACCGATCAAAAGTAGGAGAAATCTGTAGCTGATTCTGGGAGTGGAATACGATTAGACATACTCACAATTGACCGACTGAAGCGAATACAACATAGGCATACTACACTCAGCGGCACACAGAGAAATACAAAACAGAAACTCACGCAGCCATCATTACACAGAGATAGAGTCAACTCATCGACACATATTACAAAACTCAGAATCAAGGTTGCATATTCAACATGTTGTCATGGCTAATCACAACAAGGCCAACTTAGGGTAATGACAACTTAAAACACTCATACACAGATAGACTTACTATAGTCTAGCATGATATGAGATCAATTGTAAAATCCCACAAGAAAACCACTAACTAGGATCAAAGATAATATAACCATGTTTCAAATCAAACTATTACTTGAACTGTTTCAAAATCACAAGCCTGAAATACAAATCATTGATGATAACTACCTATCTCTAGATGCTGAAGACGGACTTGAAAATCGATATAACATGAATCAATCTATTACATCCTTTATCTCAAAAGTGTTTCGTGTAAGGAATTCGAACGATCAATATATAATTGTTAATAATAATAATAAACATATGATATTTAGTACAAAATACCTCCCAGATAGATATGGGGCTGAAGGTATGATTCGGAAATCATTAATCAAGAATATTGACTTGAGTCAATCTCAAGATGCTATATTATCATCTTTCCAAAGAATTCACGATGTGAATTTACTGAGAGATAGAATAATCCCATTCAGAAATCATGTAAGTAATAACTATATACTACAACAGGATAAATTGACTCCGATGCAAAAATCAGAACTCAATTATTTAGACTTTCAATATGACAACAAACTGGATTTATATTATAATGTCAACGATTTTACATTCATAAAGAAGGAGCAAGCCGATCCTAAAACATCTCAAACTCCTCCCGTATATGAAATACAAACGCCTATGTATCCCAGTTACATGGCTCTCCCCCAATTTTGGTATCATAGGTTGTATTTAAAACTCTATCTACATTTATACAATGCTCATTTTGCTAAATATTTGTATTTAGGGAGTGATAAGGCAGGTTATACACCTGATGGGAATAGTGTATCAGTGTATTATGATACTGTACATGAATTACATCGCTATCTAGATGATAGTATCAGAAAAGAGAATTTGTTGAGTGATAATACTCCAATTCATCACCATCATACAAAAACCACAGTCATTTTGCATAAAAATGGTCTTGGGGAATATTCAGTTATATATGCTAATATATTGGCATTAGTACATTTTGGAGGATGTATTGGAGGATGTTGTGGTGCGGATCCTCAATTTATATGTGCTACATTATATGATTCAGATTTGTTTCATCAACCATTGGTATTTTCAGATGCTATGCAATTGTTTGCTAATTATCATCCATTGACATGGCTAAAACTTGGAAAAGTACCAGTGTCTGTTTGGGGGACTTATTTCTTTGACTTTATTCCATACATGGATCAATTATGGAGTCGATTGAATGAAATCCAAAGTGGATTTGCAGCACTTGACTGGTTTAAGGAGCAAACTCCTAGCATCGATAATGATGTAGCCCAACCATTTCTGAATGATGATTGGTTGGTTACTAATCCACTCACCCCTGATGTAAATAATGTCAACGTACCAACAGAGTTTCATTCGCAATATCCCGATTTGAATGATCGGAATAAACATATTATTCAATGGACTAAAGTCGGCGCTGGTATAGGTATGATATTAATAGGTATCGGTATTGTTGGCATAGGGCTTTTCAAAGGAGGAGGATAAAGAAATTGCTTCGAACTAGAAAAGAGCAAGGTGATCATCGACTGCTTATAAGCAAATCCTAAGCATGAATAGAACGCTGATATAATGGAAAATCCTCCATCATATTGGATTGATTACAGCTTATTTCCAAAGTCGGGTATAGCTAAACGAGAATCTAGTTACCACCTGTGTTGTCGGGGGCGAAACACGTAAATACGTGATAGCCACATAAGGGTCAATGACAACTTACTTCGTTCATGAATACATATTCTGAAAACGAAAACAAAATCCCAAACACACAATTCCTATAACCATAGAAAAGCAAATTGGTCATGTTTCAAGTAAAACTATTACTTTCCCTATTGAAATATAACAAGTCTTCAATCCAAATGATACTAGCTAACCACCTTAATATAGATGCTGATGAATGCCTTGAAAAGATAGAAGAACATTTACATATGGATGAGTTAGAAACTGATTCGAGCACAAGTGGGGATCATCAAATTCCTTCTACTTTGTGGGAATATTTTCTATTTGCATTCGTTAATGGTGGGGGTGGGAGTAGTTGTTCTCCAGGATCGCCCGGAGTACCACCTATCCTCCGCTATAAACAAAGTATCGTTAAGTTTTTCATAAAGCTTCATATCTTCTGGAATAATCCATATAGTTGTTGTGAACATGCCATCCTCAATGGATTATCAATCTTATGCGATTTCTCATTGAATTTATTCTCGTTCATATTAAACAATTATGGTTGGGTCGCACCTTTATTGTATTTGATACATAAATACACAGCGTTCATGTACAATAAACACAAATTTACATTGGAATATAGAGTACCCTCACACAGAGTTTGTTCAGTTGAGAACTTTGACAATAATACTCAAAAAGGTATCAGAAATTTGTGGGATTTCATTAGGACGAAAACTTATATTCTTTTGAATACTCAACCTAAGGTTGAATGGTCCGACTATATGAAGTATTCTTGTCCACATTATTTCCGCATGCGAAAATTATGTGATAGTTTAGGTCTTGTATGTGTGAACAGGCTAAATCTAGTGTTTGACACTGTGCATCATTCATATGCTGGAAAAGGTCTGAAATGTCTTTTTGATGGAATACACCGATTTTCTTCGATTCTTGTTCAAATAACAACAGTTGCGTATTCACAGCAACATAAGCGAAAAGTTTCTCGAATATTTCAGATTCTAGTTATAGGTGGGATAGGAGTAGTTGTATGGTATAAGTGTGTCAATCATTTCCAGCAAGATATTCGAATCCCAGAACCACATGCACTGTTCAAGAACCCAACTGCAGTGGTTGATGGTTACAAGAGAGTCACCTTCTGGATAACTGAAGATCTCCATAAAATAGTGGAACATAGTTTCAAGAACGAGCCACCCTTTAATGAGATAATTAGAGTGAATCAATATTGGGGTTGCTCGGGTGATGGCATCTTGGAAAAAGATCGATTAACATATATTGGATTAGCTATTATGATAGCTACCTTTCTAACAACTGGGATACTGAAATGAAAACAGCTCAGCGCGTGATAGAAAAAAGATTGCGGGTAGAGAGTTTAGAACAGAAAGAATGGAGTGAGTGATTAAGGGTATCACGAACGGAGAATAGAGATGTATGTGGGTAGAGAGCCCTCAGTCAACTAGTTTACCTTTACTCTAAGCTATTAGTTTGGTTGTATTGTTGTAAACTAGACTAATGCATCATATACCCGAACCCTCTTATGGCATGGGGAAGAGAAAGTCGGATCAGACAGTGTTTTGATAGCAAGGGTAGAGATAGACAATGGTCGTGCTATTAGCCATGCCATGGTGGTACGCTAAGTAGAATTCATTCAACAAACGAAGGGTCAGCAGATACCAGAGAATAGGGCTCAGCAGATGTAGATGAATTCTTGACTAGAGTATCAATAGAAGTAAGGACTAGCTGTTTTAGTCAAAGCCATAATACCAGATGTGTGAGTGATTAAGGGTATCAGGAACGGAGAATAGAGGAGAAAGAGAAGGATAAACGCTAACTAAAGAGATAGAAAAGAAGAAAATCAAATATTTGCAAATCCACCTTAATCCATTTTTAAGCTTTTACATCGTAGCGGCGCTTCCATGGCTTATATTTTCGTAGGAAAGGTTTTGAGAAGTAGGTTTAAAGACAACCCAAGCCGAGTTGAGTCAGTCAGGGACTCCTGCACTTGCAAGAGGAAGAGAGCTGCAAAGAAAAAGAGGTCTATCTACTGCGGTACTAGAGTCTGATTCCTTCTCCTTGACTTCTTTGCATGCAGTACTTCGACTCTAGTACTAGCTTCAAGCGCTTACTATCAGGGCTGGGCTGCGCATACAGAGCAGAGCGAACGAAAGTTCCATTCTCTTGACTAGATAGAGCCACAGTAAGGGAAGAACCCGGGAACTCAATAACCTCTAGAACCAAAGGAAGGTAACCTATAGAGCAGAACCATGTAGTAACCAAATTAGCACAGAAGAAGAGATCATAATGCAGGAATGAAATATGTTTTCCTCCACATTTGTTCAATTCAAGCTGATAGAATCATAGAATAACATATAAGGATTCAATCACATTGAACGTCATCATAAAACAGAGATGCATGTCATGAGTAAACAAGACACATGGAGTATTTTCCCTCTTTCTTTGTAAATTGTTGTTGTTAACCACAAACTTATATAAGTTGGCTACACAACAGGGCAATAATACCAATTGCGTATTTCTTATTGTTGGAGAGGAGTGAGAACGGTGTTCATGTATGGCAAGCAATGCACACATTGCCTTTTTCTTTAGGTTATGCCCCTTTTTTGGCATCACAAGTTCCCTAGCACTTCCACATTCTGTGCCCCTGTTCCACCATACCTAACCAGTAGTCTTTGATTGTAAGCTATAGTATAGCCATTTGTTCCAAAACCATGTCAACGCTTCCATTGCTTCCATTCATTAGTCGTGTACAGACGTTGACCTATTATGCATCTGAGTTATATGACAGGTTTCAAATTGTACTTTTAAATATGTTCTTTATGTTTTTTTCCCTATTCAGCAGATAAAAGAATACTCGACCTGTAGGAGAAGAACATCAAGGACTTGAGGAAGATGTTGTCGAACCGCAGCCCTGAGCTTAGTCTTTGTTTCCCACATGTAGTACCGTGTCTTCATTGTTTATCATAAGCAAACCTGCACGAAAGCATGTCGAATATCCGGGCGAAAGGCGAACAGCTTCTTTCTATTTTGTTATTTTATTCTGTTGTTGCGAAGGCTTAATATTAAACATACATTGTCCCACTCTTGGATCCAATGAGAAATTGATAATAAAAAGGAGCCTATGGGGTTAGATAAACCCCTAGTACCTGATGGCTAGAGTCTTCCTTCTTTTGCTACTGCACTGCTTCCAATTCCGGAAAGAATGCTATCTATGAGTTTCTGTGAGCTCAAGAGGCTTCAGTGAAGTGAGGGCGGAGAGGAGATTAGGACTGGGCTTACCTTGCATTCATTGAATCATTGCTAAACTGTCATATAAACTCGTATTGTAAGTAGTCTTTCTGGATATCTGAATCCCCACTAAACCCTCTGTTAAGATTCGTTTTTCACGCGATAGAAATTATTTAATAAAGCAGAACCAAGGTGAAGAAATAGAAAGAACGAGAACGAGAATATCGTACTGAGTGGTGGCATTATGCGCAGTCGCCTTGACATAAGCATTAACAGGATCAGCAGACCTACGAATTGCACCTACTATTGTCTTCTTCTTGCAATACATCAATTATCGATAAATTCACATGGGCTACCCATTCCTGATCTTGAAACTCCCTCCTTTTTCAATAACACTCTCCATTCCGCGGGAAGGAATATGTGTTGGCGAATTCTAAGAGAAATCTTCCTTAACTATCCTCTTCTGTCCCGAATTAACCCGGTAGAAACAAATGTTGTTAACAGAGTAGGAAGGACTATCTTCTGTCTAATATAGGTCTGTCGGCTTTGTCCTCCCCGATTCAATTATTTAAGGAAGATATAAGCTTCTAGAGACATACGAACTCGCCTCCCTAGAATGAGCTTCTGGCGGACATTCCTAGTTTAATTAAAGAAATCCCATTCCAACAATGTACTAATTCGATCAAGCCTGCTCCGGATCTTTCCAGTTCTTACTTCTTTTTGGAGATTGTGGGTTGGCAAGGGACGCAGAGTCAAGTTAGCACTCAATCGCTAAGCCAAGAACTTAACTTGCAGGCTTGGAGCTTAGTGCGAACGGTGAGCCGGCACTTCCCGGGGCTGGTCAAATGGTTTATTTGCACCTGTGGTTAGCAAGATAGCGAGCCAATAGACTACCCGACCGATCCACTGTCCTCTAGGAAAAGGCATTCTCCGTTGTGGTCATTGGATCGAGCAGAGAAGCGACATCTCTGGCGCCTAGGAAGAGGAGTCAAAGTGAGGCTAGTGGAAGCCAGCTTACAAAGAAATGTTTCCATTGCGTCAACCAATTCCACCTGAATTCGTTTATGTTTCACCGAAGCCTCGATCTGGGCAAGGTATGAAATGATCTTACCGTGAGAAGATGAAATAAGGAAAAGGTAGACGTGAAGCTAGGCTCTTTGGATTTGCTCAGTGAAGAGCCAGGACGAATTGATCTTGTAACTGATCTGCACGACTGTGGTAAGGCAAAACAAGAGATGAAATGCACTTGAGTTATTCCCCCCTTTTCCACTGGTACGAGGAGGCTGTTCGGATTATAGTTTAGGTTCTTCCAGCTGTAGCACTAGTAAAGACGGAGCAAGCCTCATAGGTGATACACCTGTTACTCTTGACTTTTCTACTCCATCATCCTACTCTTGCTGCGGAATCCCGACCTCTAGTCGAGGCGAATTAAGGTGGCTATTACTATTTAGGAAAGGGAAGCAGAAGAGAATGCTGGTACCGTTCTTGTCCAAAAACCTTAAGTTAGGGCTTGCTTATTGCATCGATCTACCATTTTCCCATTTATTTTGCCAATGCAAATGGTCAATACAGCAATACTTTATCGAGAGCTACAGGTAGTGACATCACAGGCTTCTCCTTCTTTCGTACCTTCATCAGAAGAACTCCAATCCGGCACAAAGCTAGTACGAAAAGAAGCGAAGGGCGAGCAGCCCGTATCCTTTATCATGAATGATGCTCCCCTCATGCATGGACACTTCGAGCAGGCGCATACGGTGAGGCAAGAGGTCGAAGTGGAAAGGTTACAGGTTTCGCCCAACCCAAGGAACGAGCTGTCTCTCCTTTGCTTCGGGATCGCTATGCGGTGGTGCTGCTCCTTTGCAGTTATTAGTAGTAAAGGGCGAAGCCTAGGACTAGAGAGAGGGGCTCGTGGTTGCAGATACGAGACATTGCTCCTAGCATACGGGTTATTTACTGTAGTTGACAGTCTGGGGAAGCAGATTCCTCTCGACTTGGGCTCTATGTGATGCCAGGGAGGATGCTGATTCGAACACATGAATGAGACAAGCATGGAACCCGACAATCGATTAACGTTTGGTTTGCTTCTCTTACGCCTAGCGCTTTCAGACTTATTAAATAGGTCGAGCTACGCCGATGCGGACTGGCAATTGTATAGTTTAAGCAACTCGGGAAAAACCAAGCTTGCAGAGCCGGAATTATGTGGTGTGGCGCCAGCCCTCTCGCAACCAAAACAAGGGCTTTTCGCACAGCACCTAGTATCCATCGTTCACTTTACATTTTAGACGCATTTGTTGCAGCAGGAACACGCTAATCTGAAATGGTTGGGGTAGGAACACACCTGTCTGTCTCTTCTAGATACAAATGCCTTGGCGAATGCTAGATTTGAATCACCATCTTTGCCTTTTGCTAGAACAAGAATAACATATCATGACCTGCTGGATAGAGCACAGATTTCAGTTTCCCAGGATTCACACATATCTTTTATCCACCAACATTGCCCTTCGGCGAATAACAAGATCAATCTACCATCTACTCAGAATTGATTAGATAGAGGCATATCCATCTTGATCCTAATCTATAGTATCATCCAGTCTATAAACTTGATCTATCTTTTCAGGAATCTTGCTAGGGTATGCTACTGGATCGTTTCTCTTCCCTTGCAATCTAGTTGAACCTCCCTTGATCTGAGCTGTATTGGATAAGTGCTGTAGTAAGCCCATCTGTTTCATACAGTCTAGTATCGTCTATAAACTTGATCTTTCTTCGGGGTGGCTACTTTCCTGAGCATCTTTCCCCTAAATAGAAAAGAATAGTGTGGTTCAGCGTTGCTATGGAGCCCTATTTAATAAGTCCAATGGAGGATGTTTCAAACCTTTATCCGTGGTAGTTTTCCTTTTTTATCAGAGCTAGGAATTTCTTTTTCAAGTTGGTTGATAACTGGTCTACGCCTAGAGGAAGCAGCTCTTTCTATTCCAATTTCTATGGTTGACCGGGTCAAAGTGGCTTTGCTGAATAGCAAGAAAATGCATTTGATGGTGAGGGCTGGATAAAGATGAACTCTTTGCCGCTACCCTCTATTCCTAACCCCGGTTGAGTTCAAAAAGACAGAAGAGAAAATCAATCATCAAAAAGAAAGAAGAGAAGAGAAAAGAAAGAAGAAAGATTCTTCACCATTATCCAGGAAGTTCTTACATTTGTTCAGCAGCAATGTGTTTTCTCACAGTCACATTCCCGCACTCATGAAGAGATATTTGAATATTCTTTTGATTAGTTAATGCAATCCCATTAAATGGATTTTCAAATCCATACAATTTTTGGGGCCCATCAATACAATGGATTGTGTTCACTTGACTACTTTTTATGTGATCTAGTGAATCTAGAAATGATAGTAGTTCTGTTTTCTCGATCTTCTTCTCTGAATTGAATTTGTTCAGAATAAACACTTCGTTACCCCATCGTGTGAAAACTATATCAGGAAATTGCTTCTCTAAATGTCTATCCAAAATCTCTTGATATATAAGATGATACAGACATGAAGTAATGTCGCCTAATGGAGGAGCCGTGAGGATGGTCGCATAATTATTGATCATTGTATTGAAAAGTGGCATATTTACATAGTTATTAATGATGAGTTGTATCATCACTGTCTTATGAAAGTAACCATTTAAGTGCTCGCTCATTGCGAGTTTGTCAAAAAATATGGGATCCAATATTATCTGATGAATACTATCTATTTTCTCTTGATTATTTAGCAAATCATAGTGATACTTATGTAACTGAGTGATTTTGGTTAATCTTTGTGGCATGTATAATCGCCTTCGAACATATGTTTTTAATATCATATTGACTATAGCCATTAAGAGAAGAGAATCCACTGGTTTATTAGCTTCATAGACATGTATCCACTCACCTTCGCTCGAATGGTCAAGTGCCGTCGAGTTGATTCCCAATTGAGTATCGCGTACTATTCTATCGAATAGAAATTCTGGTATGTCTGATCGCTTGAAAGCCGTGAAATTCACATGCTCGAATACTGGGAATCCAGTCAAATGGGCCAAAGCAATCCAAGGCAGAAGGCCCGTTTTAAATAACTAATCTCGTGACTTTTGCTACCGGGGGTAGGAAGGAAGCAGTGAGATCCAGGGAGAACAAGCAAGACCAAGAACAAGAATGAATGCTAGAGCATATGCAAACCCTAGATTATTGTGATGGCAGCCCGGTCAACCGCACGCTGGAAGCGGATGGCATTCCCAATACAAGCCTGCAGATCCCTGGACTCTATTTAAACATGGGGAAGTCCTTGACAAGAATGCTACATTAAGCACTTGCCACACTGACATATTGATGAGCAAGCCCAGAGCCCGAATCCGGATGCATGCTTAAGTGCTCGGAGGGCAGAGCCTGGGCCCCGATCGAGCCAATATGTCGATCGATAACGTTTAAGCTCCTTGTCCCCAAGATCTTCCATATATTAAGACTAGTTCGATCTGCCTTAGATAAACATATTCAAATAAAAAGGTGAAATAACATATATAGGTATCTGCGGGCATTGTGAATCAACTAATCTATCTAGAAGTGAGTCAATATGTGTTCATGAGTGATTATGCTGTAGGTGCTTCCCCTCTGTCGAGGCTGGTATGTATAAATGTAGTATTGACCTTAACTTTGAGTGTGGGTTCCGGTTTTGAGTGAATGGACTGATTGCATTGTTGTTAAGAGTGGGCTGGCCTGCTTGAAACACCAATGTGCTATAGATACAAGTACCCTTCCCTTGGGGATCGATTAACGGATTACTCAGTATCGGATGGGTGAAAGCCTTATCCATCACCTTTAAGCTCCTTGTCTTTAAATAAAAGCCATCAATAACCTAGATCGGTCTCAATAGCACTGCAGGGCATTTATCTCCCCTACTATATGGGTCTACCCACCTGGGCATTGTCCACTTGACCAACCATCATGGCTATATAATCTATTTTCACAAAGAAGTAAATAACTCGAGTCTCCCTCTGGGGGGTTGTTACGCGACCTATTCCAGACAAGGAGTCCGAGCCAGGAAGAAAACCGGGGAATCCAGATTCCATAAATGGTCAGGATAGCTCAGTTGGTATAGCCTTGAAGATCTTAGTTCTTTCGCGAACTATCAATATTGGAAAGTCAAGGTACTTTAATTCAGGAATTTCATTGACCGGGAACAAGAAGAATTCTCGCGACCGTGTCTGAGCCCTCTTTTCCAAATCTTGTACTTCTACAGATTATATAATTTATATCGATTCGAAAGATTCTTTTGATCTCCTTTTTTGGCGTCTATGCATGCAGCTGATTTCGTTTTGCTGAATCTCAACCGATGTATCTCGTCCGCAGGGATGGATCAAGGGACTACCTTCTATTTGGCACAAGGTCTGTTTTAATAGGACAATCTAGCCTATTTGTCACTTTACCCGCCTTTCGAGCCTTCAAGAGGTAGGCAAAACCAGCTCTTTGTTACTCGGAAGCCGTTACGCATCTGTTTTCTCGCTGCAAGCGAAGCATTAGAGATAGATTAGGAATGAAAGTAGGCGATCGATCGAAGCTTAATGGCGGATCGATAGAATGCCTTTCACTATGCGCCGTAGGCAAAATAAGAAAGAGATGAACTTCCCTTGCTTTGGCCAACTAGATTAGTGTGATTTCGCTTCCACAGTCTTATGCTTTACCGCCATCTTCGAATTATGATTCCCGCCATTAAATAACCTATTACTATTTATGCATTAATGAGATCGTTTCAGAAGTGGAATATAACCTCTGCTATAACAGGGATTTCTGTTTCCCATTTCTATAGAAGAAGGATCCGACTAGCCGGTTGGACAACGCACACCCCCAAAAGGCGTATTCGAGTAAGAGGCGTCCCCCCTCCCTAATCGATCAGAAGTGAAGAGATAGGGGTCACGGATTCAATACGCCCGCTAGACCCATTCTTAAAGCAATGCGTAAGGCTTTCGGCTTTCACCGTAGGACCGGTTCCTCATCTCTCTCAGATGTAGTAGTTCCAGTTGCTCTGGTTGTCTCAATTCATTCGATTGTGATAAGGCAAGAAAGCTAATAGTTGAACAGGTGGTGAAGTCACCAGTACGGTAATGATGCTCGGCATGTGGAAGTTCTCGTTTCTCAACGTGCCATTTGGTTCTAACGAATTGAACTACAAACGGGCTTTCCTTTATCCTCCTTGTACGCCAACCTACTGACAAAACTGGATTTCTAGCTGCCTCCTCCGGTGAAAACGAACCAGTAAACATATTATTAGACCTAGGAAAATAAGAACTCGTCGAACAGAAGAACCGAGTACTATAGAATCTGAAACACACATATGCGAGCTATTAAACATACCATTCCTATTTCTAAATAACAACATATTACCGCAGCGCTAAGAAAAGGGTTTGAAAGCTCTAAGTGGTACGATAAGCGGAATGAATCAAACGAAGTGCATCATGAGGGTTGGGGATTTAGCATACGCTCTACTATCAATTATAGGTTAACCTATGCCCCAAGAAAGAGGTGCAGAGGTGGAATTCCATAGATTTAAGCAACTTCAGTATGCGGGTAGCGATGCTTTTTGGAATCCAAGAGAACTTTGAATCGGAGGAACGACCAACACAGCTGGCATGGCTTTGTTGAATCAGGATTTGATCACTATTCCAGAATTGATGGGCTCGTTGGAGTCTCATGAAGAAAGGAAATCTGTCCTCATCTATACCTATACGTACGGTATCCAGATAGGCAAGACGTACCAGTAAGTTAGCAATCAAGGGAATCAATCACAGGAATTGAGCCAAAGAAGAACCGCTTAGTGGACACACGAGCGCCTACATCTGTTTCTGAAGAGGACTTGGAAAGGTAAGTAGGTGACTCCGCCGAGACTAGAGAAAGGTACATAGCGGATACCAGATTCTAGAAAACAAACGGTATGGCACCCAATACTGAATGGATAAGCAATTGGGGCTGGTGGGGGTCCTGAATCAATTCCAAAGGACATGGCCGAGTATAGATGAGATGGGGGCTTATAGCAACCTCTATCAACACAACTAACAGTTACATTATGGATACTGAACTTCACGATTTTCTGAGGTTCTAAGTTCCTCCCCAAACCGGACAGCTTACGCATGCCTACAGGTTTACAAACAGTGGTGTTACCCCGCACTCCCTGTAAGGTATTTTTAAACAAGTCAAACATTAGTCACGCTCAAAATGACAAGGGACACAGTTCGATCTATTCTTTGAAAAGGGACTAGGTTCTACTGTAACAGCTCTGTTCGGAGCCCTCAAACCTAGAGCCCTATGGGACAATGCAGGAATGCTGGCTCCTGGTAGCCAAAAAGTGAGAAGAAGGCCCGATACGAGGGGTGGGAAGTGAAAGAAGTAAGGCCAAAAGCAATAAAGTTCGCTTTGATGGAGAATGAGAAGCCGCAGCCGGAGCTATTGAGTATAGCTGGCCTATTCACGTAAATGCTGCTCCCTTGGAGAGCCCGTTCTTATGTTTATTAAACTTGCCTTGTTCTTCAGATCAAGTAATTGGGAGGTTAGAATCATGTTGTTTGACGCCACATGCTTTTCAAGCAAGCATCCCTAGAATAGAGAAATACCCTCGATCTGGGGCAGCAGCTGTAGAATTGCCATGTCGAGCTCATAAGAAAGTGGAAACTGCTCGACGAGTTCCTTAATCAGGAGATGCCAATTTCGGACAAAAAGGAGAGACACCGGAAGTTGTTTACTCAGACCCACCCGGCCAGGGGACTACTCGCTAGCCCATGCTACCTCTAAAAGCTGTCCGGAAACAGGCACTTCGCATCAACTAGTCAACTTTGTGTATGTCATTTTGAGAGTTGGATTTCTCACACAAGGCATCCCGTGCCATCTGTCTTCCTGCAGCCCGTAGGGAAGGAAGGCATACGGGTAAGATGTTTCAGTTCGACCAGGCATGAA